TATTTTCCGTAGAAATAGTATTCTTGCTTATTTCGACGATCCTCGATATACAAGAAAGAGTTCAGGAATTACAAAATATGGGACTCTAGGGGCGCACTCAATCGTCAAAAAAGAGGACTTGATTGAGTATCGAGGAGTCAAAAAAATAAAGCCAAAATACCAAATGAAAATAGATCGCTTTTTTTTCATTCCCGAGGAAGTGTATACTTTACCCGAATCTTCTTACGTAATGGTACGGAATAATAGTATCATTGGAGTAGATACACCAATCACTTTAACTATAAGAAGCCAAGGGGGCGGATTGGTTCGAGTGGAGAGAAAAAAAAAAAGGATTGAACTGAAAATATTTTCTGGGGATATCCATTTTCCTGGAGCGACAGATAAGATATCCCGACACAGTGGCATCTTGATACCACCAGAAACGGGAAAAAAAAAACTTAAGGAATCAAAGAAGGAATCAAAAAAATTGAAAAAATGGATCTATGTCCAACGGATCACACCTACCAAAAAAAAGTATTTTGTTTTGGTTCGACCCGTATTCCCATATGAAATAGAGGACGGGATAAATTTAGCAAAACTCTTCCCCCAGGATCTGCTGCGCGAAAAGGATAATATGCAACTTCGAGTTGTCAATTATATCCTTTATGGAAAGGGCAAACCCACTCGGGGAATTTCTGACACAAATATTCAATTAGTTCGGACTTGTTTAGTGTTGAATTGGAACCAAGACAAAAAGGGTTCTTCCATCGAAGAGCTCTGTGTTTCCTTTGTTGAAGTAAATACAAATGGTCTTATTCGAAATTTCCTAAGAATCGACTTGGTGAAATCCCATATTTCGTATATACGAAAAAGGAATGATTCGTCAGGTTCAGGATTGCTCTCTGATAATGGTTCAGATCGTAACAATCTCAATCCGTTTTATTCCATTTATTTCAAGGCAAGGGTTGAACAATTATTTAGCCAAAATCAAGGAACTATTCGTACGTTGTTGAATCGAAATAAGGAATGCCAATCGTTGATGATTTTGTCATCTTCTAATTGTTTTCGAATGGGTCCATTCAACGATGGAAAATATCACAATGCCATAAAACAATCAATTCAAATTCAAAAAGATCCTCGAATTCCAATTAGGAATTCGTTGGGACCTTTAGGAACAGTCCTTCAAATTGCCAATTTTTATTCATTTTACTATTTAATAACTCATAATCAGATCTCGGTACCTAAATATTTCAAACTTGACAATTTAAAACAGACTTTTCAAGTATTTAAATATTATTTAATGGTAATGGATGAAAACCGGAGAATTTATAATCCTGATCCATACAGTACGATCGTTTTGAATCCATTTAATTTGAATTGGTATTTTCTCCATCATAATTATTGTGAGGAAATGCCCACAATAATTCGTCTTGGGCAGTTTATTTGTGAAAATGTATGTATAGCCAAAAATGGACCACACCTAAAATCAGGTCAAGTTTTAATTGTTCAAGTTGACTCTGTAGTAATAAGATCAGCTAAGCCTTATTTGGCTACTCCAGGAGCAACTGTTCATGGACATTATGGAGAAATCCTTTACGAAGGAGATACGTTAGTTACATTTATATATGAAAAATCGAGATCTGGTGATATAACGCAGGGTCTTCCAAAAGTAGAACAAGTGTTAGAAGTGCGTTCGATTGATTCAATATCGATGAACCTAGAAAAGAGAGTTGAGGGTTGGAACGCGCGTATAACAAGAATTCTTGGAATTCCTTGGGGATTCTTGATTGGTACTGAGCTAACTATAGTGCAAAGTCGTATCTCTTTGGTTAATAAGATCCAAAAGGTTTATCGATCTCAGGGAGTACAGATTCATAATAGGCATATAGAAATTATTGTACGTCAAATAACTTCAAAAGTGTTGATTTCAGAAGATGGAATGTCTAATGTTTTTTTACCCGGCGAATTGGTTGGATTGTTACGAGCGGAACGAACGGCGCGCGCTTTGGAAGAAGGGATCTGTTATCGAGCTATCTTATTGGGAATAACGAGAGCTTCTCTGAATACTCAAAGTTTTATATCTGAAGCAAGTTTTCAAGAAACCGCTCGAGTTTTAGCAAAAGCAGCTCTCCGGGGTCGTATCGATTGGTTGAAAGGCCTGAAAGAGAACGTTGTTCTGGGGGGTATGATCCCCCTCGGTACCGGATTCAAAGGATTAGTGTACTCTTCAAGGCAGCCTAACAACATTCTTTTGGAAACACACACAAGGAACTTATTCGGGAGAGAAATGGGAGAGATTTTCTTACACCACCGAGAATTATTTGCCTCTTGCATTTCAAAGACTTTCCATGATACATCAGAACAATCACTGAGAGGATTTAATGAGTCCTAGGAGCTTCTTTTTTTAACGATTTGTGGTCATTTTATTTCTTAATGGTAAGAAAAGAAAGATAATAATGAATAGAAAGTAATGAACGGCCTGGATCGTGTATCAATGGCCAATCTCTAATGGAAGAGAAGG